GCCAACGTAGCTTAAGTCAAAGCATAACACTGAAGATGTTAAGATGTGCCCTAGAAAGCCCCGTAGGCACAAAGGCTTGGTCCTGACTTTACTGTTTACTCTAACCACACTTACACATGCAAGTATCCGCCCCCCCGTGAGAATGCCCTTGCCTCCCCGCCCGGGAACAAGGAGCTGGCATCAGGCACAGTCTTACCCTGCCCACAACGCCTTGCTTAGCCACACCCCCAAGGGAACTCAGCAGTGATAAATATTAAGCAATAAGTGAAAACTTGACTTAGTTAAAGTTATTAAGGGCCGGTAAAACTCGTGCCAGCCACCGCGGTTATACGAGAGGCCCAAGTTAACAGATAACGGCACAAAGGGTGGTTAAGGACACAACTGAAAACTAAAGCAAAACCCTTTCAATGCTGTGATACGCACCCGAAAATGTGAAACCCGATTACGAAAGTAGCTTTAATAACCCTGAATCCACGAAAGCTAAGAAACAAACTGGGATTAGATACCCCACTATGCTTAGCCCTAAACATCGATCTCACCCAACATTCCGCCCGGGTATTACGAACATAAGTTTAAAACCCAAAGGACTTGGCGGTGCTTAACATCCACCTAGAGGAGCCTGTTCTAGAACCGATAATCCCCGTTAAACCTCACCCCCTCTTGCCTTTTCCGCCTATATACCACCGTCGTCAGCTTACCCTGTGAAGGCCATATAGTAAGCAAAATCGCCAAAGTCCAAAACGTCAGGTCGAGGTGTAGTGAATGAGGGGGGAAGAAATGGGCTACATTTACTAGCCATAGTAAACACGAATGTAATGCTGAAATGCATAACTGAAGGAGGATTTAGCAGTAAGTGGAAAACAGAGCGTCCCACTGAAACCGGCTCTAAAGCGCGCACACACCGCCCGTCACCCTCCCCGAAACCCCTATAGCAAACTTAACTAAAAAATCAGACTCCTACGAGGGGAGGAAAGTCGTAACATGGTAAGTGTACCGGAAGGTGTACTTGGACAAATCGGGGTGTAGCTAAGCCAGCCCAGCGTCTCCCTTACACCGAGAAGACATCCGTGCAAACCGGATTACCCCGACACTTATTAGCTAGCCCAACCTTTACAGTTTAACTACCCCCTATAATCAGATCAGAAAGACACTATTACACCTACTTAACCAAACCATTTTTCCCCCGAGTCTAGGCGATAAAAAAGGAAACTTGGAGCAATAGAAAAAGTACCGCAAGGGAAAGCTGAAAGAGGGATGAAATAGCCCAGTAAAGCCTAACAAAGCAGAGATTCAACCTCGTACCTTTTGCATCATGATTTAGCCAGAACCTTCAAGCAAAGAGAACTAAGAGTTTGGACCCCCGAAACTGAGTGAGCTACTCCAAGGCAGCCTAAATTGCAGGGCGAACCCGTCTCTGTGGCAAAAGAGTGGGAAGAACTTTGAGTAGAAGTGACAGACTTACCGAACTCAGTGATAGCTGGTTGCCCACGAATTGGATAGAAGTTCAGCCTCCAAGTTTCCCTCAGTCGCACTCACAGGACACCCTGTATTTGCTCCGGACACAAAATGAAGCCTTGGAAGGTTAGTCAAAGGGGGTACAGCCCCTTTGAAACAAGATACAACTTTTACAGAAGGATAAAGATCATACTTCACCAAGGATTAATGTTCTAGTGGGCCTAAAAGCAGCCACCTTAAATAATAGCGTTAAAGCTTATACATGTACTTTACTCCCCAAATGCCGATAACCCATCTCAATCCCCTAACCCCTAGTGAGCCGCCCCATGCTATTCATGGGAACGACCATGCTAATATGAGTAATAAGAGAGCACCCCCGCCTCTCTCCTCGCACACGTGTAAATCGAACTGGACCCGCCACCGAGAATTAACGGCCCCAATCAAAGAGGGAACTGGAAGACAACACAACCAACCAGAAGAACATCCAACACACCCCGTTACCCCTACACTGGAGTGCACCTGAGGAAAGACCTAAAGGGGAAGAAGGAACTCGGCAAACATAACCCTGAAGCCTCGCCTGTTTACCAAAAACATCGCCTCTTGCAAAATTACAGTATAAGAGGTCCCGCCTGCCCGGTGACAACTTGTTCAACGGCCGCGGTATTTTGACCGTGCTAAGGTAGCGTAATCACTTGTCTTTTAAATGAAGACCCGTATGAATGGCAAAACGAGGGCTTAACTGTCTCCTTCCCCAAGTCAATGAAATTGATCTCCCCGTGCAGAAGCGGGGATTACCTCATAAGACGAGAAGACCCTATGGAGCTTTAGACAAACGACTGAACCATATTCCATAAACCCCCCTTACAGGACTAAATTTAATGGACCCTCCTTCAATGTCTTCGGTTGGGGCGACCATGGGGAAGATAAAACCCCCACGTGGAACGGGGTCACAGATACATGCACACCACCCCTCAGAACAGAGCGACAGCTCTACCCAGCAGAACTTCTGACCAGACTGATCCGGACATTCCGATCAACGAACCAAGTTACCCTAGGGATAACAGCGCAATCCCCTTTTAGAGTCCATATCGACAAGGGGGTTTACGACCTCGATGTTGGATCAGGACATCCTAATGGTGCAGCCGCTATTAAGGGTTCGTTTGTTCAACGATTAATAGTCCTACGTGATCTGAGTTCAGACCGGAGTAATCCAGGTCAGTTTCTATCTATGTTTTGGTCTTTCCCAGTACGAAAGGACCGGAAAGGAAGGGCCCATGCATCATTACGCCCTCCCCTTACCTAATGAAAAAATCTAAATTAGGCAAGAGGACATATAGCAGCAACCAAAGACAATGGTCTGTTAGGGTGGCAGAGCCCGGCCAATGCAAAAGACCTAAGCCCTTTCAACAGAGGTTCAACTCCTCTCCTTAACTATAGTCTCCACCCTGATTACCCACATTATTAACCCCCTAGCTCTAGTAGTCCCCGTCCTTCTAGCCGTAGCATTCCTTACGCTACTAGAGCGAAAAGTCCTGGGGTATATGCAACTCCGAAAGGGTCCTAACGTTGTTGGACCCTATGGACTCCTGCAACCAATCGCCGACGGACTAAAGCTCTTCATTAAAGAGCCCGTACGCCCCTCGGCCGCATCCCCCATCCTTTTCATTCTAGCCCCCATTCTGGCCCTGACCCTTGCCCTTACACTATGGGCACCCATGCCCCTCCCGCACCCAATGGTAGACCTAAACCTTGGAATTTTATTCGTACTCGCACTGTCCAGCCTCGCAGTCTACTCCATTCTCGGCGCAGGATGAGCCTCAAACTCCAAATACGCCCTAATCGGGGCCCTACGTGCCGTAGCACAAACCATCTCGTATGAAGTCAGCCTGGGCCTTATCCTACTAAGCGTGATCCTATTCGCAGGGGGATTCACCTTGCAAACCTTCAATACGACCCAAGAAGCCATCTGACTTATTCTCCCAGCATGACCCCTGGCTGCAATATGATACATCTCCACCCTCGCCGAAACAAACCGTGCACCTTTTGACCTCACTGAGGGGGAGTCTGAGCTAGTTTCAGGGTTCAATGTTGAGTACGCAGGGGGCCCCTTCGCCCTCTTCTTCCTAGCTGAATACTCCAACATCCTACTCATGAACACACTCTCTGCTGTCCTGTTTCTCGGAGCAGCCCACCTCCCAACATTTCCCGCACTAACTACCATCAACTTGATGATTAAAGCTGCCCTCCTATCTATTCTATTCCTTTGGGTTCGTGCATCCTACCCTCGCTTCCGATACGACCAGCTGATGCACCTAATCTGAAAAAATTTTCTTCCCCTCACACTAGCACTAGTCATTTGACACCTGGCCCTTCCAACATCGTTTGCCAGCCTCCCGCCCCAGCTATAACCCAGGGAGTTGTGCCTGAAATCTAAGGGCCACTTTGATAGAGTGTACTATAAGGGTTAAAGTCCCTTCAACTCCTTAGAAAGAAGGGGCTCGAACCCAACCTAAAGAGATCAAAACTCTTCGTGCTTCCTCTACACCACTTTCTAGTAATGTCAGCTAATCAAGCTCCTGGGCCCATACCCCTGTAATGTAGGTTGAACCCCTTCCGTTACTAGTGAACCCCCTAGTCATATCTATCTTCCTTATTGCCCTCGGGCTGGGAACAACAACTACATTTGCCAGCTCACACTGGCTCCTAGCTTGAGTAGGACTAGAAATTAATACACTCGCAATTCTCCCACTAATAGCCCAAACTCACCACCCTCGAGCAGTCGAAGCCACCACTAAATACTTCCTAACACAAGCGACTGCAACTGCAACAATGCTATTTGCAGCCATGACTAACGCATGAATCACTGGCCAATGGGACATCACCCAGATAAGCCACCCCCTCCCAACCGTTATTGTTACCATCGCACTGTGCCTAAAAATCGGGCTAGCCCCCATGCATTCCTGACTACCCGAAGTTCTTCAAGGACTCACCCTGACTACGGGCCTGATTCTCTCCACTTGACAAAAACTTGCACCTTTTGCTCTTCTCATCCAAATCCACCCTACTAACCCCGCCCCTTTAACCATCATAGCCCTCCTATCAACCCTCATCGGCGGCTGAGGTGGACTAAACCAAACTCAACTACGAAAAATCTTAGCCTACTCATCAATCGCCCACCTAGGTTGAATGGTGCTCATTCTCCTATTCTCCCCCTCCCTCACTATCCTAAGCCTTGCAACCTACATTATTATAACCACGTCATTGTTCCTCACCTTTAAAATAAACGAGGCCTCTTCCATCAACACCTTATCTACCTCATGGACAAAAGCTCCCGCCCTGACAGCCCTCGCCCCCCTTCTACTCCTCTCCCTAGGCGGCCTCCCCCCTCTAACAGGCTTCCTACCTAAATGATTAATCCTCCAGGAATTAACAAAACAAGACCTTCCTGGTCTCGCCACCTTCACCGCGCTCACAGCCCTACTAAGCCTCTACTTCTACCTCCGACTCTCCTACGCAATAACACTCACAACACTCCCCAACAATACCGGAGGCATAACCCCATGACGCCTCCCCCATAACCAGCCCTCCCTCCCCCTTGCCTTCTCAAGCACATCCTCTATACTTCTTCTTCCACTCGCCCCCGCAATCATAGCATTTCTATTGACATAGGGGCTTAGGATAGCACTCCAGACCAAGAGCCTTCAAAGCCCTAAGCGGGAGTGAAAATCTCCCAGCCCCTGCTAAGACTTGCGGGACATTACCCCACATCTACTGCATGCAAAACAGACACTTTAATTAAGCTAAAGCCTTTCTAGATAGGCAGGCCTTGATCCTACAAACTCTTAGTTAACAGCTAAGCGCCCAAACCAGCGAGCATCTATCTACTTTCCCCCGCCTTCAGCCGAAACTAAAAAGGCGGGGGAAAGCCCCGGCAGGCGGCTAGCCTGCTTCTTTAGATTTGCAATCTAACGTGTTACACCCCAAGGCTAGGTAAGAAGAGGGCTTAAACCTCTGTATATGGGGCTACAATCCACCGCTTACTCAGCCACCTTACCTGTGGCAATTACACGATGATTTTTCTCAACCAACCATAAAGATATCGGCACCCTGTACCTAGTATTTGGTGCCTGGGCCGGAATAGTGGGCACAGCCCTTAGCCTGCTCATTCGAGCCGAACTCAGCCAACCCGGGGCCCTCCTTGGAGACGACCAGATTTATAATGTAATCGTCACCGCACACGCCTTCGTAATAATCTTTTTCATAGTTATACCAATTATGATTGGGGGCTTCGGGAACTGACTTATCCCCCTTATGGTGGGAGCCCCCGATATGGCCTTCCCCCGAATAAACAATATAAGCTTCTGGCTTCTTCCTCCTTCCTTCCTCCTACTCTTAGCATCTTCCGGTGTCGAGGCAGGGGCAGGCACAGGATGAACCGTCTACCCCCCACTAGCCGGCAACCTCGCCCATGCCGGAGCATCTGTTGATCTAACTATTTTCTCCCTTCACCTTGCCGGTATTTCTTCTATTCTTGGAGCAATTAATTTTATTACAACAATTATTAATATAAAACCCCCGACTGTTACTATGTACCACATCCCTCTCTTTGTCTGAGCTGTGCTAATTACAGCCGTCCTACTGCTCCTCTCCCTACCAGTTCTAGCTGCAGGCATCACCATACTACTTACAGACCGTAATCTAAACACCACCTTCTTCGACCCTGCGGGAGGCGGCGATCCTATTTTATATCAACATCTTTTCTGATTTTTTGGCCACCCTGAAGTCTACATTTTAATTCTGCCGGGATTCGGCATGATTTCCCACATTGTAGCATACTATTCTGGCAAAGAAGAGCCTTTCGGCTACATGGGCATGGTCTGAGCTATAGCAGCAATCGGCCTGCTAGGATTCATCGTCTGAGCCCACCACATGTTTACAGTCGGGATAGACGTAGACACACGAGCCTATTTTACATCCGCAACTATAATTATTGCCATCCCAACAGGTGTAAAAGTATTCAGCTGACTTGCAACACTTCACGGCGGAAGCATTAAATGAGAAACACCCCTTCTCTGAGCTCTAGGGTTTATTTTCCTATTTACAGTAGGAGGCCTAACCGGAATTATCTTGGCCAACTCCTCCTTAGATATTGTCCTTCACGATACCTACTATGTAGTTGCCCACTTCCACTACGTCCTATCCATAGGAGCTGTCTTCGCCATCGTTGCCGCTTTTGTACACTGATTCCCCCTATTCACAGGCTACACCCTTCACTCAACATGAACAAAAGCCCACTTTGGCGTCATGTTCGCAGGTGTAAATCTGACATTCTTCCCACAACACTTCCTAGGACTAGCCGGAATACCTCGACGCTACTCAGACTACCCAGATGCCTACGTCCTTTGAAATACAGTCTCCTCTATTGGCTCCCTAATCTCCCTTGTAGGGGTAATCATATTCCTATTCATTATCTGAGAAGCATTTTCCGCCAAACGAGAGGTCTGCTCAGTAATACTAACTTCAGCCAATGTGGAGTGACTCCACGGCTCCCCTCCCCCCTACCACACATTTGAAGAATCCCCCTACGTTCAAAGCCACTAATCTCGAGAAAGGGAGGAATTGAACCCCCATGAATTGGTTTCAAGCCAACCACATAACCAGTCTGCCACTTTCTTTTAGTCCCAGAGGTGCTAGTTAAATGATATAACATTGCCCTGTCAGCGCAAAATCGCAGGTTAAACCCCCGCCCACCTTGACACATAATGGCCCACCCGTTACAACTCGGACTTCAAAATGCAGCCTCTCCGCTGATAGAAGAACTCCTTCACTTCCATGACCATGCCCTCATAATTGTCTTCTTAATTAGCACATTAGTGCTTTATATTATTAAAGTCACTGTTTCTACGACCCTGACTGATAAGCTCGTATTAGACTCCCAGTTAATCGAAACCATCTGAACCATCCTGCCTGGAATCATCCTCATCCTAATTGCCTTCCCCTCCCTACGAATTCTGTACCTCATAGACGAGATCAACAACCCCCACCTGACTATCAAGGCCTTAGGCCATCAATGATATTGATCCTACGAATACACAGACTACGAGGACCTAGGCTTTGACTCATACATAATCGCAACATCTGACCTTGCCCCCGGACAATTCCGCCTCCTTGAAACAGACAACCGAATAGTCACCCCCATGGAGTCCCCCGTTCGACTCCTGATCTCTGCCGACGATGTACTACACTCTTGAACTGTCCCAGCCCTAGGCGTAAAAGTAGATGCTGTACCCGGCCGATTAAACCAAACTACCTTCATCATGGGACGCCCAGGAGTCTTCTTTGGCCAATGTTCCGAAATCTGCGGAGCCAACCACAGCTTTATACCTATCGTCGTAGAGGCAGTCCCCGTCCAACACTTTGAAGACTGGTCAACCCTAATGATTGAAGAGACCTCACTAAGAAGCTAATGAGTTGAAGCGTTAGCCTTTTAAGCTAAAAACAGGTGCCTAACAACCACCCTTAGTGACATGCCCCAATTGAACCCAGCACCATGATTTATGGTCCTAACATTCTCTTGATTTGTCTTCCTAACAGTCCTACCCCCTAAAATTATAGCTCACACCTTTCCACACCAACCCACCCTGCAAGACACACAAGACGCTAAGGCAGGATCTTGAAACTGACCATGACACTAAGCTTCTTCGACCAATTCATCTCCCCCGTCTTCCTGGGCATCCCACTCATGGGAATCGCAATCGCCCTGCCTTGAGTCCTACTCCCCGCCGCCGCAACCCGCTGACTATCTAACCGCATACTAGCACTTCAAGGATGATTCATGAACCGATTCATCTCTCAACTCCTACTTCCACTCAACCCCGCCGGGCACAAATGAGCCGTGCTTTTCACATCACTAATAATTTTTCTTATCACTATCAATATGCTGGGGCTCCTACCGTACACCTTTACCCCAACGACCCAGCTCTCCCTTAACATAGGCTTTGCAGTCCCCCTCTGGCTCGCCACCGTCATTATTGGAATACGAAATCAACCCACCCACAGCTTGGCCCACCTCCTTCCAGAAGGCACCCCAACTCTCCTGATCCCTGTCCTAATTATTATCGAAACCATTAGTTTATTTATTCGACCCCTTGCCCTTGGCGTTCGACTAACAGCCAATCTCACAGCAGGTCACCTTCTTATCCAACTTATCGCCACAGCTGCCTTCGCACTACTTCCTGTAATGCCCACCATCGCCATCTCAACAGGCGCATTACTCTTTTTACTGACACTACTAGAGGTTGCAGTTGCAATAATCCAAGCCTACGTATTTGTCCTTCTCCTTAGCCTATATTTACAAGAGAACGTCTAATGGCCCATCAAGCTCACCCATTCCACATAGTTGACCCAAGCCCCTGGCCCCTAACAGGGGCCGTCGCCGCCCTTCTTATAACATCCGGCCTTGCTATCTGATTTCACTTCCACTCAACAACACTCCTGACACTAGGCACCATCCTCTTTATCCTCACCGCCTACCAGTGATGACGAGATGTCGTTCGAGAAGGCACATTTCAGGGCCACCACACCCCGCCAGTACAAAAAGGCCTTCGGTACGGAATAATTCTATTCATCACCTCTGAAGTCCTCTTTTTCCTAGGATTCTTCTGAGCATTCTACCACTCAAGCCTAGCTCCTACTCCCGAACTGGGGGGCCTCTGACCCCCAACAGGCATTACACCTCTTGACCCCTTTGAGGTCCCACTTCTCAACACAGCAGTCCTCCTAGCATCTGGTGTCACAGTAACCTGAGCCCACCACAGTATTATGGAAGGTAAACGAAAGCAAGCAATCCACTCCCTTTTCATCACAATCCTTCTTGGAGGCTATTTCACCTTTCTCCAAGCCCTTGAATACCATGAAGCACCCTTCACTATTGCAGACGGGGTTTATGGCGCAACATTCTTCGTCGCCACCGGATTCCACGGCCTCCACGTCATTATTGGCTCAACATTCCTTGCCATTTGCCTCCTCCGCCAAATCCTCTACCACTTTACACTTAGCCATCACTTTGGATTCGAAGCAGCTGCATGATATTGACACTTCGTAGATGTTGTATGGCTATTCCTCTACGTTTCTATCTACTGATGGGGGTCTTAATCTTTCTAGTATGAAATTTAGTACAAGTGACTTCCAATCACCCAGTCTTGGTTAAACTCCAAGGAAAGATAGTGAACCTTCTCACAACAATTGCCCTCATTACTCTACTACTCTCCGTCCTACTAATAATTATCTCCTTCTGACTACCCCTCATATCACCCGACCACGAAAAGCTCTCCCCCTACGAATGCGGATTTGACCCCATCGGCTCAGCCCGCCTTCCATTTTCCCTGCGCTTTTTTCTCGTAGCCATTCTCTTCTTACTTTTTGATCTGGAGATCGCCCTCCTGCTCCCCCTCCCTTGAGGGGACCAGCTCCCAACCCCCTTAATAACATTTACCTGAGCCGCCGCAGTCCTCTCTCTTCTGACTCTTGGTTTAATTTACGAGTGACTACAAGGAGGCCTAGAGTGGGCCGAGTAGGCAGCTAGTTTAATTAAAACATTTGATTTCGGCTCAAAAACTTGTGGTTCAACCCCATAGCCGCTTAATGACCCCCTCCCACTTCACCCTCTGCTCGGCCTTTCTCCTAGGCCTAGGGGGCGTCACTTTCTACCGAACCCACCTCCTATCAGCCCTACTTTGTTTAGAAGGCATAATACTCTCACTTTATGTTGCCTTGGCCCTCTGAACACTCCAACTAAACTCAACCCTATCCTCGGCAGCCCCCATGTTCCTTCTTGCACTTTCAGCCTGTGAAGCAAGTGCCGGACTTGCCCTCCTTGTAGCAACCGCCCGCACTCATGGAAACGACCGACTTCAAAGCCTAACACTACTCCAATGCTAAAAGTCCTCATCCCAACCCTTCTTCTAATCCCTTCAGTATGACTGATAAAACCAAGCCGAGTCTGATCCGCCTCCCTAACCCACAGCTTCTGCATCTCCCTCACTAGCCTATGCTGACTCGAAAACCTATCAGACTCCGGTTGAACATTTCTCAACTTAATAATAGGAACTGACGCTTTATCCACCCCCCTCCTAGTTTTATCCTGCTGACTTCTACCCCTGATAATCTTGGCCAGCCAAAACCACATAGCCTCAGAGCCCCTCAACCGACAACGAATATATATCTCACTCCTTATCTCCCTCCAATTCTTTCTTATCCTAGCATTTAGCGCAACTGAGGTTATCTTATTTTATGTAATATTTGAAGCCACACTTATCCCCACCCTAATTATCATCACTCGCTGAGGCAATCAGGCAGAGCGCCTTAACGCTGGGACCTACTTTCTCTTTTATACCCTAGCAGGATCACTTCCCCTACTCGTTGCCCTCCTGTTACTTCAAAACTCAGCCGGCACTCTCTCACTACTTACCCTCCCGTACACGGACCCAATACTACTATCCTCCTATGCAGACAAATTTTGATGAGCAGCCTGCCTCTTAGCATTTCTAGTAAAAATACCCCTCTATGGAGTACATCTTTGGCTCCCAAAAGCCCACGTTGAGGCTCCAATCGCAGGGTCAATAATCCTTGCAGCCGTACTACTTAAACTTGGAGGATACGGCATAATCCGAATAATGCTCCTACTGGACTCCCTAACTAAAGACCTATGCTACCCTTTCATTGCCCTCGCACTATGAGGCGTAGTAATAACAGGATCCATCTGCCTACGACAGACCGACCTCAAATCTCTAATTGCCTACTCCTCCGTCAGCCACATGGGCCTTGTCGCCGCCGGAATCCTCACCCAGTCCTCTTGGGGGCTCGCAGGGTCGCTCATCCTTATGATTGCCCATGGACTAACTTCCTCTGCCCTTTTCTGCCTGGCAAACACAAACTACGAGCGAACCCATACCCGAACAATACTCCTAGCTCGGGGCCTCCAAACGGCCCTCCCCCTTATAGCATCCTGATGATTTATCTCAAACCTGGCCAATCTCGCACTCCCTCCCCTTCCTAACCTAATGGGTGAGCTAATAATTATCATCTCCCTGATTAGCTGGTCTTGATGAACCCTGCTCCTCACAGGAGCAGGCACCCTCATTACAGCAGCCTACTCCCTTCACATGTTCTTAACAACACAACGTGGCCCCCTCCCAACCCATATCCTTACACTTGAGCCCTCTCACACACGAGAACACCTCCTTATTACGCTCCACCTAGCCCCGCTAATTCTACTAATCTTCAAACCCGAACTAATCTGGGGCTGGCCTGCTTGTAGGTATAGTTTAACTCAAAACATTAGATTGTGATTCTAAAAATAAGGGTTAGAATCCCCTTACCCACCGAGAGAGGCTGGCAGCAATGAGGACTGCTAATCCCCACGACCTTGGTTGGACTCCTAGGCTCACTCGAACCGCTCCTAAAGGATAACAGCTCATCCGTTGGTCTTAGGAACCAAAAACTCTTGGTGCAAATCCAAGTAGTAGCTGCATGTCTATCGACACTCTCATGATCTCTTCTAGCCTCGCCCTTGTGTTCATTCTCCTGGCCTTCCCTCTAGCCACCTCCCTACTCCCCTCGCCCCGGGATTCTCACTGGGCAAGCTCCCACGTGACATCATCTGTTAAGCTGGCCTTCTTCGTCAGCCTTCTCCCCCTGACATTTTACCTACATCAGGGCCTAGAAACAGTAATTTCCCTGTGGACCTGAACCAACACAAACTCCTTTACACTTAACCTGAGCCTCAAGCTCGACTTCTACTCAATCATCTTTACCCCTGTTGCCCTTTATGTCACGTGATCAATCCTAGAGTTCGCCTCATGATACATACATACGGACCCCCAAATGAACCGCTTTTTTAAGTATCTGCTAACCTTCTTAATTGCCATAATTATCCTAGTTACAGCAAACAACATATTTCAAGTATTCATTGGCTGAGAAGGTGTTGGCATTATGTCATTCTTACTCATTGGCTGATGGTATGGACGAGCGGACGCTAACGCTGCGGCTTTGCAAGCAGTACTGTACAATCGCGTCGGCGACATCGGACTCATTTTCGCTATAGCATGAATAGCCCTTAACCTCAACTCATGGGACCTTGAACAACTATTCATTGCCTCCAAGAACACTGACCTCACGTTCCCTCTTTTGGGCCTAATCCTAGCAGCCACTGGAAAATCCGCCCAATTTGGACTTCACCCATGACTTCCTGCTGCAATAGAAGGCCCCACACCAGTTTCTGCCCTGCTTCACTCAAGCACTATAGTTGTTGCGGGAATCTTCCTCCTAGTCCGTATAGGCCCCCTTCTGGAAAATAACCCAACTGCTCTTACAACATGCCTCTGCCTTGGAGCCCTAACCACAGTATTCACCGCAACATGTGCTCTTACACAAAATGACATCAAAAAAATTGTCGCATTCTCCACATCCAGCCAGCTCGGCTTAATAATAGTCACCATCGGACTAAACCAACCCCAACTTGCATTCCTGCACATCTGCACCCACGCATTCTTCAAAGCTATACTATTCCTTTGCTCAGGCTCCATCATCCACAGCCTTAACAACGAACAAGATATCCGAAAAATAGGAGGCATATTCCACTTCACACCCTTCACATCCGCATGTTTAACCCTCGGCAGCCTTGCCCTCACAGGAACCCCCTTTCTTGCCGGCTTCTTCTCTAAGGACGCCATTATTGAAGCCATAAACACTTCACACCTAAACGCCTGAGCCCTCGCCCTCACCCTAGTAGCCACCTCTTTTACAGCAGCCTACAGCTTCCGCCTTATTTACCACGTTACCATGGGACAGCCTCGATTCCTACCTGTCTCACCCATCAACGAAAACAACCAGGCAGTTACCAACCCCCTAAAACGACTTGCATGAGGAAGCATTATTGGGGGTCTACTTATTTTTGCCAACATCGTACCCCTCAAGACACCCATCATGACCATACCCCCTCTTCTTAAACTAGCGGCCCTGGCGGTCACCGTACTAGGCCTCCTCACTGCCTCTACAATCTCTTCAGCCACCTCCGGCCCGCCCCACCCAACACACAACCCTTCCCCCCATCACTTCTCCGTCATAGTAGGATATTACCCCCACACCCTCCACCGTACTACCTCCAAGCTAGGCCTCCTGATAGGCCAACTTGGCGCCAATCAAACCGTCGACCAATCCTGACTAGAAAAAATTGGACCAAAAACCTTATCTGCCCTCAACCTCCCCCTGGCCTCCTCAACAACAAATCTTCAGAAGGGAATAATTAAAAGCTTCCTTATAGCTTTTACCCTCTCCTTAGCAATCATAATTTACTTTTTCCGACCCTAGATCGCCCGAAGGGCCCCCCGGCTCGCCCCCCGCGTCAATTCAAGAACTACAAACAGTGTCAACAAAAGCACCACTGCAACAACAACTAACATTAGGCCCCCTAACGAATACATAGCAGCTACACCCCCCACATCGCCCCGAAGCACTGCCCACTCCACCAAATCATCAGAGGGCAGCCAAGAAAATTCGCACCACTCCCCCCAAAACATACGAGCCAATAACACCACCCCTACCATATAAAGAATTCCATAAGTTATTACAGACCGGTCCCCTCAACTCTCTGGGTAAGGCTCAGCTGCCAACGCAGCCGAGTATGCAAACACTACCAGCATGCCCCCCAAATAAATTAAAAATAGTACTAATGACAAGAAACCACCCCCATGTCCCACTAATAAAGCACACCCCATCCCAGCCACAGCTACCAACCCCAAAGCAGCAAAATAAGGAGAGGGATTAGAAGCCACTGCAACCAACCCCAACACAAGACAAAATAAAACTATATACATAATAAAAGTCATGGTTTCTGCCAGGATTTTAACCAGGACCCACGACTTGAAAAACCGTCGTTGTAGTTCAACTACAGAAACTATTATGGCCAGCCTACGAAAAACCCACCCCCTTCTCAAAATCGCAAACGACGCACTAGTCGACCTCCCAGCTCCATCAAACATTTCTGTCTGATGAAACTTTGGATCCCTCCTGGGACTTTGTCTAATCACCCAAATCCTAACAGGACTATTTCTAGCAATGCACTATACAGCTGATGTCTCAACCGCTTTCACCTCCGTGGCCCACATCTGCCGAGACGTCAACTATGGATGACTAATCCGAAACGTTCATGCCAACGGAGCATCCTTTTTCTTCATCTGTATTTACCTCCACATCGGCCGAGGTCTCTACTACGGCTCCTATCTTTACAAAGAAACTTGGAATGTTGGAGTCATTCTTCTCCTCCTAGTAATAATAACCGCATTCGTCGGCTATGTCTTGCCCTGAGGACAAATATCCTTCTGGGGGGCCACCGTAATTACTAATCTCCTTTCCGCCATCCCCTACGTTGGCAACACCTTAGTTCAATGAATCTGAGGCGGATTCTCTGTAGACAATGCAACCCTGACTCGCTTCTTTGCATTCCACTTCCTTTTCCCATTTGTCATCCTTGCAGTCACAATGATCCATCTTATCTTTCTCCACGAGACAGGCTCTAATAACCCTGTCGGCCTTAATTCGGACTCAGATAAAATCCCCTTCCACCCCTACTTTACCTACAAGGACCTTCTCGGCTTTGTCATCTTACTAGCCTGCCTCGCCTTTCTTGCTTTATTCTACCCCAACGTCCTTGGAGATCCTGATAATTTTACCCCCGCCAATCCCCTAGTTACGCCTCCCCACATCAAGCCAGAGTGATATTTCCTCTTTGCTTACGCCATTCTCCGCTCAATTCCAAACAAACTAGGAGGCGTCCTAGCACTACTATTCTCCATCCTGATTCTAATACTAGTCCCTATCCTCCACACCTCCAAACAACGCAGCCTAATATTCCGACCTTTCTCCCAATTCCTCTTCTGATGCCTGGTCGCCGATGTAATAATTCTTACATGAATCGGGGGCATACCCGTAGAACACCCCTTCATTATTATTGGACAAGTTGCTTCTTTCCTTTACTTCTTCCTGTTCCTAGTCTTAATACCTCTCACAGGTTGACTAGAGAACAAAGTCCTTGGATGACGATGCATTAGTAGCTCAGTGCCAGAGCGCCAGTCTTGTAAACTTGATGTCGGAAGTTAAAATCTTCCCTACTGCTATCGAAGAAAGGAGATTTTAACTCCTACCGCTGACTCCCAAAGCCAGCATTCTTACGTTAAACTATTCTTCGCAAGTATAATGACACAAGCACGCTCCCCCCGCGATAATATATTGGCTAACACTTCTTGGCTCCACAAACTTCGTACATATATGTACGTATTACATAATCTATGTATAATTATGCATAATATTATATATATATATATATATAATGTTATAGTACATTAATTTATAACTAATACTGGTAAAATACCGGGTACATGAAATATTCATCAAATGACTAATAATTCCATGATGGTTAACATAAGTTGGTCCTCCTCAACAGTAATGAAGACTAACAAGGGATAGTGGGTGTACTAAAAATTAAGGTTTACACGCCCTCTGTAAAGATAAACTAACAGCCCAGTAAGAGAATCGCATCAGTTGATAACTTAATAATAACGGTTATTGATGGTCAGGGACAGTAATTGTGGGGGTTTCACTTAGTGAACTATTCCTGGCATAAGCTCCTACTTCAGGGCCATTAATTGCCTATCGCTTCCACTTTCATCGACGCTTACATTGACTGATGTTGGCATTACATTCGACTCGTTACCCACCAAGCCGGGCGTTCACTCCAGCGAGCAAGGGGTTTTTTTATTTTTTTTCCTTTCACCTTGCATTTCACAGTGTGCTTAACCAATAAACTAAGGTTGAACATACATTAACTCGAATTGTTGAGACATGCGGGCCATGTAAAAGAACAAATAGTGGAAACTTACAATAAGATATATCAAGGACATAATACTTATTTATGACCCCCCTCCCTATTTTCAAAAATTTTACCCCCCTACCCCCCAAAACTATCTCCCATTTTAGTGAAATCTTTGACACCTGTTGACTCAAATTGAAAACATTAATTATTTCCCAAGACTCTTCGTGAACTAATCACAACAAACCCCGCCAATTACGATACATAACTCCACCAGCCCCCTTCGAAGAATGTTACCAC